GTATTTAAGTAATTGTTGTTCCGTAAGACCATAATGAAAGCGCAATTTTTGTTTTTCTTCTAAACGAATACGATATTGCGATTTTTTGCCGGGGCGCGATTGGGTTCGAAGATCGCTTCCGGCTCTAGGCTTTTTACTAGTTAGCCCCGGTAAAGCCCCCAGACGGCGGATTTTTTTGAAACGAGGTCCTCTGTAACGCGACATAAAGACTCCTTTTTTTATGAAATTTCATAAACCAAAATTAAAACTAAACTAAAATATGATAAATGAAGCGAAATTTACTGAAGTATTACAAAGAATAATTAGAGGAATTGTATCAATAGTCAGACCTTATTGTATAGAAATATTGTATATATAATTGTATTATATAAATAAAAAAGAAAAAGAATTTGAAATAATCGAAAAAAAAAAAATGAAGGGCTCTTTTCTTGATTGATTTGTTCTACAGAGACCAAACCCCTCCAATCCAATTTTTATTAATAATTGGAAGTTTCGATGAAATAATCGAAGGGGCTCGGTGACCTTTAGGAACGGGCAAAGAAGCTTTTCACTTTAGATTTCCTATTATCAATTATCTAAAAAATAAAACAAATGGAGAAAAGCCGGCTATCGGAATCGAACCGATGACCATCGCATTACAAATGCGATGCTCTAACCTCTGAGCTAAGCGGGCTCACATAACATAAATTGTACACGTATACTAATTTAGTAAACTACTGCTGCTGAGATCTTAACTGTTTATTCTTAGTTATTTCATAATAAATATGATATAAATGTAGAAAAATTCAACTATAGAAACGAATAAGAATGGAAAATCTAATTTTCAAAAATATTTCATTTTGATATATTAATTTAGATCTATTTCTCAAATATATGTTTATCAATAATAAATATCTTAATTTGTTTAATTAGAGACTAATATTTTTTTACTATTCCATATTTAATATTTCCTTTACTATTTTTTAATATTGTTTTTTGCTATTTTTATTTTACTATATAAATTCTAAATAAAATATTTTAGTACATGGTTTTTTATTTCTAGATATTTATTTAGATTTAGAGTTTGAAATAGAATTTTGTACCTAAAGTTAGGAATATAATCTAGTAATTAAGTTAGAATCTTATTGTATATTTATTGTATATTATAATCGTATAATATATTAATTATATCCATTCGATTAGTTATGGCTATTAATGAAATTTGAAATTAATAATACTAAATTGCCCTTTGTCGTTTTTTTTTTTTTATTATGATCTGCCCTAAGAAAAGGATAAGAGGAGAAAAGTGCAATCCAGACCATAATGAAACATTCCTAGGGTTTCATTCGGAAAGGCGAAACCTAAGACGAAAAAAAAAAAAAGAATCGACCGTTCAAGTATTCAAAATTGCACACTAAAAATGATAGAAAATCATAGAAATTGGGACATGTATATATATAATATATTATAATAGATATATGTTATGTGGTATATATCTATATTGAATTTCTGGTTGGACCAAGTATGGTCTCCAATAGAGATGAAAGAAGATAGATACAAAATCAAATCGGAGAAAACACTTTTCAATACAGGAATCGATATCTAATGAATTCAACGGTTCCAGCATAATCTAAATGGAAATGAACAAAAAAGGGTAAACGGCATCATGATGTGATCCTAATCACATCACAAAAAAAAAGGGGGATATGGCGAAATTGGTAGACGCTACGGACTTAATTGGATTGAGCCTTGGTATGGAAACCTACCAAGTGATAACTTTCAAATTCAGAGAAACCCTGGAATTAAAAATGGGCAATCCTGAGCCAAATCCCGTTTTATGAAAACAAACAAGGGTTTCAGAAAGCGAGAATAAATAAAGGATAGGTGCAGAGACTCAATGGAAGCTGTTCTAACAAATGGAGTTGGCTGCATTGTGTTCATAAAGGAATCCTTCCATCGAAACTTCCGAAAGGATGAAAGATAAACCTATATACATATGTATACTTACTGAAATACTATCGCCAAATGATTCAAAATGATTAATGATGACTCCAACCGGTTCTATAATTTTTTTATATCTATTTATATGAAAAATGAAAGAATTTTTGTGAATCGATTCAAAATAAAAATTGAAAAATGAAATAAATATTCATTGATCAAATCATTCACTCCATCATAGTCTGATAAATCTTTTTTTTTTAGAATTGATTAATCGGATAAGAATAAAGATAGAGTCCCATTCTACATGTCAATATCGACAACAATGAAATTTATAGTAAGAGGAAAATCCGTCGACTTTAGAAATCGTGAGGGTTCAAGTCCCTCTATCCCCAAAAAGACCTGGTTGCCTCCCTAATTATTTATCTTCTCATTTTATTTTGTTAGTGACTCAAAATTGGTTATGGTTCGCAGTGATTCTCACTCTACTATTTCACAAACCGATCTGAGCGTAAATTTTTTTTCTTATCACATCATAAGCCTTGTGTGTGATATATATGATACGTGTACAAATGCAAATGAG